AGGTATAATATCAATCACTTGGTGGCCATCCGATGCATCAACTATGGTTATTTCATATCCTCCTTTTTCTTTACGTACTATTCTGCTTACTATACCCGCGGATGTAGCATTATAGACTGTATTGTTACTCTTGCTCCCATCAGGATAAATCTGACCCCTTCCCCTGTTCCCACCTACATATATGGGATATTTTAAGAAGTGAACGTCTTTCTTCGTAGCAGGGTCGGGGGAAAGAATGGGAAAGACAATTTCACTATATTTCTGACCAGGAACAGGACCTATCACAAGAATATTTCTTTTATTGGGACGATAACTCTGAAAAGCCAGATTTCCTATCTTTTCTCTCACCTCGGGAGAAATACGATCGGGGGGAGCTAATTCGAATCCCTCGGGTAAAATAAGAACAGCTCCTACATTCAAAGCCCCCTTTTTACCATTAGCAAGAACTTGTTTCAGTTGCTTATCATAAGGAATTCGAACAACTGCTTCAAATACAGTATCGGGAAGTACAGCTTGCGGAACTTCAATATCCACAGGCTTATTAGCTAAATGGCAATTGGCGCATACAATTCGCCCAGTTGCTTCTCGTGGATTTTCATAACCTTGCTGCGCAAAAATGGGATACGCATTTGAAATAGATGTTCGAGTTATTACATATATCATGATCGATACAGAAATAGATCGAGTCATCTGTTCCTTTACCCAAGAAAAAGTATTTCTATTTTGCATGATCCAATCATTGATCCAGGAATTTATACAATAAATCAGATAGGTAGCTAGTATAGTTCCCTATCCACAAGTCTGCCGTTGTACTGAAATAATTCTACTAAAATAGGACGAATACCTTGAAAAGGTAGAAGCATAAAGAATAAGTAAAATGAAAAATGCTTTCCTTATACGCGAAGAAAATTTTTGATTGATATCAGGAGATCAAATAAGTTCTTCATTCATTCATTGAATGATAAATGACTACAAGCGAAGGAGATACGCGATTTAAAAAACGGAAAATCCAATATTTTACAATTGTATCTAGAATAACCGGAAAAGTGGAAACAAGACCAGATATAATTTGATCGTTATGAGCCAATCCAAAATCATTGTAGATTGAACCAATCATTAGTTCCCAACCATGGGTCGAGTGAAATCCGATCCATAAATCAGTAACTAAAAGAATAGAAAAAGCTTTTATTGTGTCACTTAAGTTATAGAAGAGTTCCTGAACCCAAGAATTAAGAATGACAAGCTGTTCATTACCCAGAATAAAATAACCACTTAGAATAGCGAAACAGATTATATTTGTCGACAAACGCAAAATGATATGGAGATGATATTCATTGTGTGTTTTGACCAATTGTATCGTTTCCTTGTGTATTTCTATACGAAACTTTTGTATATGTGTTTCCGGATATTCCTTTATCATTTCGTCCAACAAGAACAGTTCTTCTAATTCTAGGAATTTTTCTAGAACATTTTTCTCTTGAATATCATTCAAAAAGGTTTCGGATTGTCTAGTATTCCACCAATTAATAATCCAAGGTTCCAGACTTTTTTGAAATGAGAGAGAGACCCACCAGGGCAAAAACACTATAGATGAAAGATATGGGAGGGGAGTCAATGCTTTCTTTTTTTTCATTTTTTACCTGTGAATTGTTAATGAACTGCTTCATTTGTCAACTCTATCTGATATTTCTCTAAAGCACGAGTTCTATAACAAGGTATCGAACCTATCGATCTATTCCTATTTTTGTATAAAAATGGAGTCCTTAGATCTAGAAGGACTCTATAAATCGAATTAAGGGTCTCCTTTCGAATGAAAAAAAAAAATAATAATATATATAATTAAAAATCTAATTAAAATAAATATATTAAGTAAATAGGATTTTCGGATATCTCAATTGGGCAAAATTCGAACGAATTTTATCTGCATTTGTTCCTTTCGATAAATATTCGAAAAACCTACTTGAAGTAACGAATATTATTCGGATTTCAAGATAAAAACCCTCCCGGATCAATTCCATTAAATTAATTACTTCGAAATGTTGCATCGTCTAACCATAGCGCAAGAATACGACATCAATTCCAAATCTGAGGCCTAGCCTAAAAAGATGAATTCTGTGTTACGAAATACATATTCGGATATTTGATGAATTCATACTTAGATTAGAATTAGACTTATTAGACTTTTTACTAGTATAAAAGAATTGAGTTGGACTTTATACGCATACAAAATGGTTTTGGTATAGAAAAAAAAATTTCTTCTTATTATAGTTCTTCCATATACGTTCTCCTACTTTTGTTTTATTTTATGCGGGTTGTTTTGTTTGTTGCACCAACGGAACGAGAAAATGGAATCTAGTATGTTTTGCTCGAACGAACATTCTAAGGAAACTTCAATTGTATTAAAAAAGAAATTAACGAGCTCCTTCCATTATGCGCAGAAAACATTCATTCTTCGTTCGGTTCATTTTTCAAACCACTTCAATCGGTACGCGCAAGAAATAGGCCAATTCGGCCGCTTTTTGTTCAATTTCTCGTGGAGTCAAATTTTCATCAGTACGAGTCAAGGGAATGGTTCCTTGGCCTCTGATTTCTATATAAAGAATACGACGAGGAAAAAGACCCTCTTTAACCTCCATTCTGATTGATTGGATATCTTTCAGAAAGAAGCGAAGGAAAATGCGACGATTTTTTCCGGGGAATCCCCAACGAAAAATACACATTATTCCTTCTTTTCTATCGAATCGGTCATAACCACTACCTACATTCCATGAAATTGTACACCACAAATAGGAACTAATGAATAGACCCGCGATCCCATAGAAAGACATCACGATCCCTTGTGGAAAAAAAATGATTTGCTGAGATGGAAATCCGGGTATCAGATTCCTACCAAGATAGCTGGAAGTTCCAACCGCTAAGAATCCTAGTGAACCTAAAAAAAGGATACAGGCCCAGCAAAAATTACTTGTTTTTCGAGACCCGGTTATAAGTTCTATCCATATATGTTCTGATCGCCAGTTCATACTCATACTATACTATATCCAGTTGCATTCGATTGGAATTGAAAAAAAAAAAATTGACTTTCCTTTTTTTGATGCCGAAGTCACTTTCATCAACTAGCACTATTCTGATATGAGCCATTAGGAGTAATTGGTTAAATACATTAACTTTCTATTATTATTTTAAAAACATTCACCGATCTTTTTTAACCAGATATGCCCGCATATACATGCACATGCATTTATGCAGATATCATGTATCCGAATGCATAACAGCAATTTCATTTGTGTTCCGAAAAAGCCACATATCGTACCATATTACATTAAACAAATCTATGTACCAAATAAATATCTGTATTATGATTCAGTGTTGAAATAAATTGATGAAATTTTGTCACATCGGATCTAGACAATCTTATTTTTTTGGACATGAAGAAATAAAGAAGTCATTGCAATCGCCGGAAATACTAGACCCACTAAAGGGACAAAAATAGAGGGTAAGTTAAAATCTGTCATAGAATGGGTACCTCGATTTCATATTTGTACCTATTATAAAGATATCTTATGGTAAGTATATCTATTATAAACTATTATAAATAATATTAAGTAGTTAATAAGTGCAAGGAATGAGAACTAAACGAAGTGTACCTATTCATCTTTCTACATGAATATGTATGATAATCCGCTTTAAGTTTAAGAAATTTTCTTATTTTCCCATCCTTATATTTATTCTTTCTATCTTTCTAATAGAATAAAAAGTTTTTTATTATAATTAAAGAGTTTATTATTAAGTTATAAGTTCGCGACTCTAACTAAACTAATTCAATCCAACAAGCAAGGATTCCTAGTACAAAATAGGAGTTCTTGGTAGACATAGAAATCGCTTCTATTCTATATTTTCATTTTATTTCGATATTTTTTTTGCATTTTTATTCAAAGGAAAGAAACCATGGAGCTGAAATAACTCACTCAAAACACCTTTTAAAAGATTACGCGGCACGATTAGGTCGAATAAGCCCTTATGGAATGAATACTCAGCTGCTTGTGAACCGTCGGGTACTGTTTTATTCAATGTTTGTTCAATTACTCTTTTACCCGCAAAAGCAATGTAGGCATTGGGTTCCGCAATAATAACATCTCCCAACATACCAAAACTGGCAGTTACTCCACCAGTTGTAGGAGATGTAAGAATTGATACATAGAATAACTTTTTATTTAATTGATAATTATATAAAACAGAAGATATTTTAGCCATTTGCATCAAGCTCAAACTTCCTTCTTGCATGCGTGCTCCTCCAGAAGCACACACAATAATGACAGGTAAAGATCGATTAGTAGCATACTCGATCAAACGAGTGATTTTCTCGCCTACTACAGATCCCATACTACCTCCCATGAACTGAAAATCCATAACCCCGATTGCTACGGGAATACCGTTTAGTTGACCTATGCCTGTTTGAACAGCTTCAGTTAAACCTGTCCTTCTTTGATAAGAATCGATACGATCTCTATAAGGCTCTTCCTCTGAATGAAATTCAATGGGGTCCATGGAGACCATATCTTCATCCATAGGATCCCAAGTGCCCGGATCGATCAAAAGTTCGATTCTATCTGAACTACTCATTTTCAAATGATATCCACACTGTTCACAAATATTCATTTTTGACCTAAAAAGTTTTTTATAATTTAATCCATAACAATTTTCGCATTGAACCCATAAATTTCTGTATTTCTTATTTATATCAAAATCATTGGATCTTCCTCTTATATTGAAATCACGGCTGTTACCACCGGTTTTTATACTAGAATTCCCCCTTTTACTTCTGCTTACGCCTTCAGTACAAATGAAACTAGAAATGTAACTGTCACTGTAATTTTCGGTACCACCGAAAATGTAACGATGAATACTGACTTCAAACCAAAGATAACTGTCAATGCAACTATTAATGTGATTATTCCAACTAGATCGAGTATCATACATGTAATGAGAATCGTAGTGAT